TTACTCTTGCTCCCGTCAGGATAAATCTGACCCCTTCCCCTGTTCCCGCCTACATATATGGGATATTTTAAGAAATGAACATCCTTATTAGTATTGGGGTTCGGGGAAAGAATAGGAAAGGCGATTTCACTATATTTTTGACCAGGAACAGGACCTATTACAAGAATATTTTTTTGAGTGGGGCGGTAGCTCTGAAAAGGAAGATTGCCTATCTTTTCTTTCATCTCGGGCGAAATACGATCAGGAGGGGCTAATTCAAACCCCTCGGGTAAAATAAGAACAGCTCCCACATTTAAAGCCCCTTTTTTACCATTAGCGAGAACTTGTTTCAGTTGCATATCATAAGGAATTCGAACAACTGCTTCAAATACAGTATCAGGAAGTACCGTTTGTGGAACCTCAATATCCACAGGCTTATTGGCTAAATGGCAATTCGCACATACAATACGCCCAGTCGCTTCTCGCGGATTTTCATAACCTTGCTGCGCAAAAATGGGATATGCATTTGAAACGGATGCATGAGTTATTATAGATAGCATTAGCGATACGGAAATGGATCGAGTAATCTCTTCCTTTATCCAAGAAAGGGTCTTTCTAGTTTGCATGGGCCTGGTCCAATCATTGATCTAAAAATTTCAACAATAAAATTAGGTGGGTTACTAGTAGAGTTTCCTACCTACGATTCTGTTATTTACCAGAGTAGTTTACTGGAATATAGGACCCCAGAGGGGTAGAAGGGGTAAATAAGGCTTTGTGTACAAAGCAATAAGGATAGGAATTGTATCGTCGGATCATATCTTTTTTCAGTCAGCGTTAACCATTGAATCATAAAGCACTAGAAGTGACGGGGATAGACAGTTTAAATAATAGAAGGCCCAATAGTTAAAAACGGTATGTAAAAGGACTGGACAAAGGCAAATAAGAAGAGATCTAATTTGATCGTTATCGTTATGAATAAATCGAAAGGCGGAGCTAATTAGGAATTCCCAACCACTGATCGAATGTAATCCGAACAAAAAATCAGTTAATAAAAGAAGACAAAAGGCTTTTGTTGTGTCACTTAAATTATAGAAGGATTCTTTAATCCAAGAGTTAAGAATAACAAGTTCTTCATTACCCAGAATAGAACAAACACTTAGAATAACGAAAGATATTAGATTTGTCGAGAAGTGCAAAATTGTATGGATACGATCATCATTGTACATATTCATCAATTGGATCGTTTCTTTGTGGATTCCTATACGACACTTTTGTAGATCTAGTTTGGGGCATTCCTTTATCATTTCGTCCAAGAGAAGGAGTTCCTCTAATTCTATGAATTTTTTTAGAACACTTTTTTTTTGAATATCATTCAGAAAAGTTTCGGATTGACTGATATTCAACCAATTAGTAACCCAAGATTCTAGAATTTTATTAAATGAGAGAGAGATCCACCAGGGTAAAAAGACTATAGATGCAAGATATAGAAAGGGAGTGGGTGTTTTTTTTTTTTTCATTTTTTCATTATGAATTTGTTAATGAATGCTTATTTTGAAGAAACTTCAATTAGGTTATGCTATAGAAAAAAAGATTTCTAAAGAGCATCCATACGTTTCTTCCCTGCTGCCGAAAGGATGTCTTCTATTTCTTCGGTTCAGTTATTTTAAAATACTTCCATTGGGACACGCAAGAAAGAGGCTAATTCAGCAGCCTTTTTCTCAATTTCGCGTGGAGTCCAATTCTCGGCAGTACGGGTTAAGGGAATGGCCCCCTGACCTCTGATTTCCATATAAAGGATACGACGAGCATAAAAACCCTCTCTAGCTTCTATTCTGATGGACTGAATATCTTTCATAAGAAATCGTAGGAAGATACGACGGTTTCTTCCGGGGAATCCCCAACGAAAGATACACACTATTCCTTCTTTTCTATCGAATCGATCATAACCACTACCTACATTCCATGAAATTGTGCACCACAAATAAGAGCTTATAAAGAGACCCGCGATTCCATAGAAAGACATCACGACCCCTTGGGGAAAAAAAAGAATTTGCTGAGACGGAAATAAAGATATCAAATTTCTGCCAAGATAACTGGAAGTTCCAACCAATAAGAATGCGAATGAACCTAAAAAAAGGATAAGAGCCCAGAGAAAATTACTTGTTTTTCGAGACCCCGCTATAAGTTCTAGCCATAGATTTTCAGATCGACAACTCATACTAGACCCGGTTTCCTTTTTTTATTGTAAGAATAACCTAAATCAATTTCATTTTACTTGTTACTTTGTAAATTAAAAAAGGAAAAAAAAACTAGAATTCATTTAACGATATAGCATCTTTGCACATGCACAAGACAGACTTCTGCCATTTCTCTTCGAGGAAAGCCACATCTTATATTCTATTCTAATAAATAGAATAGATCTTTTATCTAAGTCTTGAATTGAAAAAAAATCGAAAAGATTTTGCTCCATCGGATCTACAAAATCTTGTTTTTTTGAACATGAAGAAATAAAGAAGCCATTGCAAATGCCGGAAATACTAGGCCTACTAAAGGCACTAAAATGGAGGGTAAGTTATTGAGAGTTGTCATAGAATGGGCTGACTCGATTTCCTATTTTTACCTAACTATTTTGACCTAATATTTGTCCCTGTTATTGTTCTCTTTTTTATGTTAGAAAGGTATCTTAATCTTAGAAGAATTCTAATGCGTATTTCATATAGAATTCTACTAAGGATAATTCAGTGGGTATGTATAATAAGTGCAAGGAATGTAGAACGAAATAAAAGAACTTATTCATATTTCTAAATGAGATAGATGTATACTAATCTACTTTCATTTTGATTCTCATTATTATTCTTTTTCTTTTTTTTTTCTTTTATTATATTCGTCTTCTCTTGTTCTTGTCTTCTCATTTTCATTTAAGAAATTCATTTCTTATTAAGAAATGAAAGAGTTTCTTTCAAAAATCTTCTAGAATCTAATTTAACAACAAAGATTCTTAATAAAAAGAATGAGGATTCTCGCCACTTGAAAGATATAGAAGGACGTTTGAATTAGAAATTCTATATGGATAATTCTATCCAGATACGCAAGACAAAGAGCATGAAATTCTCTTTGCCTTGCTTCATTTCTCCGAAGGTCGCTTTCTCTTGTTAATAGATGTTAAAGGCTCTAACTTACTCGATTTTTTATTGGATCGCGTACCTTGAACAATCAAGTAAAGACTTGATTGTTCATTGCATTTTGATTCAAAGGAAAAAAAGCGTGCAACTCAAATAAGTGGGTAAAAACACCCTTTAAGAGGGTACGCGGTACGATTTTATCGAGTACGCCCGCTTCGAATAGAGGTTCAGCCTCTTGTGAACCTTCGGGTACTAGCACCTTCAATGTTTCCTCAATTACTCTTTTACCTGCAAATGCAATGGTTGCGTTGGGTTCGCCAATAATGAGATCGCCCAACATACCAAAACTAGCAACCACCCCACCAGTAGTCGGAGATGCAAGGAGTGCTAAGTAGAGTAATTTTATCTTTTTATTTGCCTCTTTGCGAAAATAATGCAAAGTGCCAGATATTTTAGCCATTTGCATCAAGCTATAACTTCCTTCTTGCATGCGCGCCCCCCCGGAAGCACACACTAGAATCAGAGGTAAAACTGCATTGCTAGCAGATTCGACTAAACGGGCAATTCTCTCACCTACTACGGATCCCATACTACCCCCCATAAACCAAAACTCCATAGCCCCAAAAACTAAAGGAATAGCGTTTAGCTGACCTTTGCCTGTTTGAATAGCTTCAGGCAATCCCGTGTCTTTTGTATAATCAAAGATACGGTCTTGATAAGGGTCATCTTCTTCTACATCTACATTTTCCAAGGCTTCTTGCTCCTCTTTATACTTCTCTAGACCTAGATACTCAATCTTTTTCTTCTCGTCTTCGTCCTGTTTCTCTGATTTTTGGGCTGTACTTTCCCAAAGCCCTGATTCTGTAGAATTGGCCTTGTGCTCTGAAGAGTCTTCAGGTTTGTGCTCTGAAAAGTCGTGCTCTGAAGAGTCTTCAGGTTTGTGCTCTGAAGAGTCGTCAGATTTGTATTCTGAAGAGTCTTCAGGTTTGTGCTCTGAAAAGTCGTGCTCTGAAGAGTCTTCAGGTTTGTGCTCTGAAGAGTCGTCAGATTTGTATTCTGAAGAGTCTTCAGGTTTGTGCTCTGAAGAGTCTTCAGGTTTGTGCTCTGAAGAGTCGTCAGAGTTGTATTCTGAAAAGTCTTCAGATTTGTGCTCTGAAGAGTCGTAGTAATAAAAATAAAACGTCAGCAGGTTCAGGTTCCGGCACAAAGACTCCCGCCTAGACCTACCAAATACCCGATCCAATAGCGGATTTTCTTCATGCCAGATGTTGCGCAGAAATTGTACAAAACAGAAAAGAACTGTAGAATCTACCAGCCTCCTTTCCTCTAGAACGTCCTCCGTGATCGTAACCGAATTCCGCCTTGAGTGCCATTTTCTAACTTGCTCGTGAACCTCCTTATTCTGCGTTGAGTACCATTTTCTAAACGCCTCGTGAAACACCTTACACGTCTGTGTATCTGGATTGAAATCGGGATCACCGCTTAACAACTTAAGCTTGTACTTAAGGCTATTCCAAGTGAAATTATGGTACCCACACTTAGGGGTAGATTCAGCTGGTGAATACGAACTCGAAGCGGACCCCCACGCACACTTATGTTTAGATTCAGCTGGTGAATACAAACCCGAAGCGGACCCCCACGCACACCTATGTCCAGATTCCGCTGCTGAATACGAACCCGAAGCGGACCTCCACGCACGTCTATGCCGATATTTGTCGGCTGAATCCGAATCCCAATCGGAATGCTGGTACCTACATTGATCTTCTGAATCCGGGGGCCTTTCCTCGTTCCCATCCCATCTCTCGGGGTCCTTGGCCTTATCCAACCCAGATGAAAAACATTCCTTATTAGCAACCTCGTTTTGTACAGATTGCCAGTATTTCTCTTGAAAAAGAGCTT